GTTTTTACCGGTTCTCCAGGAAAATATGTTGGTCTAACAGAAACAATTAGGGGGTTTCAACTGATACTTTCCGGAGAATTAGATGGTCTTCCGGAACAGGCCTTTTATTTGGTAGGTAATATTGATGAAGCTACCGCGAAGGCTATGAACTTAGATGTGGAGAGCAAATTGAAGAAATGACCTTAAATCTATGTGTATTGACTCCTAATCGAATTGTTTGGGATTCAGAAGTGAAAGAAATCATTTTATCGACTAATAGTGGCCAAATTGGTGTATTACCAAATCACGCACCTATTGCCACGGCTGTAGATATAGGTATTTTGAGAATACGTCTTAACGACCAATGGTTAACAATAGCTCTAATGGGCGGTTTCGCTAGAATAGGCAATAATGAAATAACCATTTTAGTAAATGATGCAGAGAGGGGTAGTGACATTGATCCGCAAGAAGCTCAACAAACTCTTGAAATAGCTGAAGCTGGCTTGAGTAGCGCTGAAGGAAAGAGACAAACAATTGAGGCAAATTTAGCTCTCAGACGAGCTAGGACGCGAGTAGAGGCTATCAATGCAATTTCATAACGAGTTGTTGGTGCGTCCGAATAATAAAAATAAGTTCTGTTTATTTAGTTTATTTATACAACATATTTTGATTCTGCCGATTGAATCCAATCAAGTGTAATCAGATTTTGATGCAATGAAAAAAAAATGCAATTTCAATAATGAAATAAATAAAAAAATAGAATAAATACGAGTAGTGGGGTATGTAAAAGATACAAAATAAATAAAAAAATAAGGTGGGTAGAAATACTTATTAGATACCATTGACTGCGGTCTCTAATAAGTTCTACCTACTATTGGATTTGAACCAATGACTCCTGCCGTATGAAAGCAATACTCTAACCACTGGGTTAAGTAGGTCATTTATCATCATAAAGAGAAACAAAAGAAACCCGCCACACCCATAGATTATAGATGGAATCTTACTTCTAAGCAATACCCATCCTTGGCAGGAAACCGATCAGAGAGCTATCATGTCGGATCATGCAATATTCACCTTGACAAGAAATGATATACATGATAAAATATTTATCACAAACACAAGGGCTGTAGCTCAGTTAGGTAGAGCACCTCGTTTACACGCGCGCCAATGCTTTTTCAGAGGAGTCCATCATGCAATCAACCGAATTTATCTTAGTAAAAAATAGATGTCTTACTCTGTGGATTCGAGGGAACAAGAGAACAATAGCCTGACAAATAGTTGGTTGGTCTAATTGAGGTGCCAATTTCGGTGCCAAAAAGAACCCATCATTGATTTGATAATTGATAAGGTGAATACCCAGCCCATTCAATGCTAGGCATAATGAGGATAAGGACCTCAAAAAAATCTCTTTTCGTCCTATGAACTTGAAGGTGTATGAAGTTTCATATTTGACGCTTTGGGCAGAGCGATAGAGACTCCATTTAACTTAGGTTGATCTAGGCCGAAGGCAGACCTACGTCAAGATAACTCTTTTTTTGAAACACTTTGGTATTGCTACTGAATAAAAAATCAGAGCACGCGGAGCCGTCTCATTATCTTTCTGTTAAGAAAAAAGATGGCGGACTCGCTGATATTTATATCAGTTGATGAAAGAGCCCAATGCAAAAAAAATGCATGTTGGGTCTTTGAAACAGTTCGAATCATTTCGATAATAATAAGTTTGATCTGTTTTACCGAGAAGGTCTACGGTTCGAGTCCGTATAGCCCTAATTTTTCATTAATTTTAATTTTTTTTCATTACCATTTATAATGAAAAAAAAATTATTTGTATTTTTGATTTGTATTTTGTACTATAGTATAGAGTATAGTTTTTTATTTCCTCATTATTATTTTATTTGATTTGTTGTTTGTATCTGGCCGGTTGGTTGCTCCGTTGAAATAGAATCATTCCCACATTCTCGCTCACGGGGATCATCCGGAACCTGAAACTAAAAAAAATGCATTTCAATGGAGCCAATCGGCATTTTAAAAATTTTTGGATAAACAAACCCATTCTTTTTCATTCATTTTCGTGGGTGAATTACATACACACACATTTTTCCTCTTTTACTACCCATGATCAAAGAGTTGGGGAGGGGATACTCCCTTTCTTTGGTATACCTAAAGAAAGGTCCATTTTTTAAGTAAAAATCGTAACATGAGCCCGGTTAATATACTCAAACAAAATTGCTCATCATTCAAAATTCCAAATAAGAATTCTACCGATGCTTACTTTATTCAAGAAGATTGGGGATCCATTTGAACTTAGAAGAGTTAGGAATCCCCCGACTTATCGACTTTGTTGCGGAAGAACAACTCCAACTCATTGTTTCAGAGAGAATAGAATGAATTGATCCTAAATACATAATTTGGGTATAGGAACCTATACGTTGTTATATGTAAGGGTTCCTTGCAATGCAATTCAAAGCATTGAATCCAATCTATTAGTACAGGGAGAGATTCAATAGAATATAATTAATAC